AAATGTCACAATATTTTTTTTATCCATCAAAAAGTGATGGAAAACCAAAAATGTCTTTTACATATCTACCTAGTTTAGCCACTTTTTCAGAAAGGATCGAACTCCATATAGACAAATTAGTCTCCGAAGAATCTTATTATTCCTTTTATACTGACAATGAAAAAAGAAGATACCATTTAAGTAACGAATTACTAATTCGAATCAAAGCCCTAGAAAAAGGATTTCCTCTTTTAGATATAATCGATAAAAAGATCAGATTATGTAATGATAATAATCAAAATGTATATTTGCCCAAAACTTGTGATCCTTTTTTAAATGGACCATATCGAGGAACAATTAATTCTCATAAAACCCTAACTCAAGAAAAATATTTAATAAATACAATTTATCAACTACTTATTAATAATTTGAATGATTTGAATCTTAAAAAAATAAAAAATAAATATAGAAGGGATTACCTTGAATTTGATACTCAATTATTTTTAAATTTTATAGGTAATTCGTTGTACTCAATCAATCAATTTTTCTTTGAACCGATATCCATTTTTATTTTAAGAAAAAAGGACTTATTAACGAGACAAACAAAAGCGGATTTACTATTTAAAAACCAAGAAAAATTGGAATTCGATGAAGTTAAAAATGATTTTATTGGAATAGAAGAAATTAGTAAAAAGATTCCTAAATGGTTGTACAAATTGAGCAATGGTTACAGACAAGAAGAACTTTTTGGAGAAGAATCTAGCATAAATGATGGAATTCGATCAAGAAAAAGTAAATACCTAATAATTTATACTGATCTTGATGACGATTACAATGAGGCTATCAATACAATTAAAAATAATGAGCAAGAAGAAGCAATAATATTACTAGATTACTTACCACAATCCGATTTTAATCATGATCTAATCAGAGGAGCTATGCGTGCTCAAAGACGTAAAATGATTACGTTGAAACTTCTTCAAGCCAACGCGCATTCTCCACTTTTCTTTGATCGAATAGAGAAAACCTTTTTTTTTTATGCTTCTGAAATGAAGAATTTACTCTTTAACAATTTTGTGAGAAAAGACGAAGAATACAAAAAGTTATATCTTGACGAAGAAAAAAACAAAAAAAACAAAAAGATAGAAGAATCTATAGAAATAGCAGAAGCTTGGGAGAATATTCCATCTGCCCAAACAACAAGAAGTTTATTGTTATTAGCTCAATCCTTTATTAGGAAATATATGGTATTTCCCTCTTTAATAATAATTAAAAATCTTGGCCTTATCCTATTATTACAAACCCCTGAATGGGCAGAAGATTGGAAAGATTGGAATCGAGAAATGCATATTAAATGCACTTCTACGGGTCTTCAATTATCAGAAAATGAATTCCCAATCAATTGGTTAACAGAAGGTATGCAAATAAAGATTCTATTTCCTTTCCGACTTATTCTATGGCGAAAAGGGAAAAAAGAAATTCTACTTAAAAATACGATTAAAGAAAAAAATGATTCTTTTTTTTTAACAGTTTCTGGAATGGAAACCGAAGTTCCTTTTGGAAGTCCTCGAAAACAGTCTTCCTTTTTAAAAAAAGAACTCAAAAAAATCATTCGAAAAATACAAAAAAAGATTGTGCTATTTTTTAAAAAACAAACCAAATCAAAATGGATAACCAAAAAAACTATAATTATCAAAAAAATAATAAAAAAATTTGATAAATTAAAACCCTTTTCATTATTTGAATTGGTAAAAATACAAATATATGAACCAATTAATAATAAAAAAATAAAAGAGTTAAAGACCGATCAGAAAGTGAGTAATGAACCCATTATTGGATCCCAATCCATAACTGAACTGTCCTTAATAGAAAATAATAATAAAGATGCTTTTGCTCGAACAAGAATAATGCAAAATAAAATAAAACAAATTCAAAAAGATAAAGAAAAACTCACTAAATATAATAAAAAATCCAACAAAAAAATGTGGAAAATAATAACAATAATAAAATATATATATATAAGATTAATCCGTAAATTAAATTACTTTATAAAATCATTGAGTTATAAAAGCTATATAAATATTCTTTTACTTGGAATCCATTTTGATGATATCAATTTACCAATTTTTGGTAAATCAATAAAAAAATGGAGTAATAAAATCCGTTCCGTGAACAACCAAGAAAAAAGGGATAACAAAAATAACAAAACAAAAACAATTGTTCCTACTAAAAGAAGGGAATTTTATAATACCTATATTGGTAATAATAACGTTTTTTTTGACTTATCCGATTTGTCCCAAGCATATGTGCTTTACAAATTATTGCAAACCCCATTACTTAATAATTTTCATTTTATATCTCTAATTTCAGATCAAGGAATTTACAAATTTCTGAAAGATAAAATCAAAGATTTTTTTATTGCGCAAGCAATACTTGATTATGATTTCAACCATAATAAAATGATTAAGTATAAAATAATAGAATGGAAAGACTGGTTCAAAGCCCATTATCCATACAACTTACTTAATAAACCATGGAGAAAAAAAATAAAAAAGAACAAGAGTAAAGATTATACAATAAAAAATATATATTCCATTTCATTGGATTTATATAAAAAAAAAAAGAACTCATTAACTTCTTCCCTAAAAACGGATAACTCTGCAAAAAATTCATTACCAAGTCAAAAAGATAAATTAAGAAAAAGTTACAATTATAATCTTCTATCATATCAATATATAAATTGGAGTTGTGCAACTAAAAATAACTTTACTATTTATGAGTCACTAAATAGAGACAGCACTATTGATCGAAAAGAAAAAGGTCTGAGTGATACCTATCAAAATAATTTGGATAGAAAATTATTTGATTATAAAATGATTTATTTTTTGACTGCGACTTTTCAAAATAGAAACTCATTTGATGGAAATAATGATTTTTTTAATTGGATGGGATTGAATCAAGAGAAAATACATGATAATGTATCAACCATCCCATCTTTGTTTTTTAAAGAAGTTATACCACTTTTTTATGCATATCAAAAGAAACCGTGGCTTTTACCAAACCAATCACTTCTTTTTGATGAAAAAAATATATCAGCTAATGAAAAGATACATGTTCAATTAGAAAATGACAATCAAGAAAACTTACTAAATATGTCACTTTCAGAAAAAGAAATAAAAAAAAAATATATGGAAGAAGATTATATAATCAAAGACATTCAAAAAAGTAAAAATAAAAAGATAAACCAATGGAATAAAAAAAAAGAAACAGAACTGGATTTTTTCCTTCAAAAAGACTTTCTTTTTCAGTTAAGATGGAATAATAACTCATTTACCCAAAGAATGATGGATAATATCCAAATATATTGTCTTTTACTTAAACTTCCAAATCCAAAAGAAGTTGTTATATCTTCAATTCACAGAGGGGAGGTAGATTTTGATATAATGTTGATTCAGAATAAGTTTTATCTTACTGAATTAATCGAAAAAGGGATATTCTTTATTGAGCCTATTTGTTTATCTCAAATAAGAGATAAACAATTTCTTATATATCAAATTCTAACTATTTCATTGACTAATAAAAACCAGTCCCACAAAAATAAAAATATAAAAAACATACAAAAATGCCATATCAATAAAGAAAACCTGGAGAAAAGAATTCTACTACCTAATAATATGCTCATAAATGAAGACAAAAGGGATTACCATTTTATCTTTTATGAAAATATGCTATCTTACCAACGTCGTCGAGAATGGAGAATATTAAATTGTTTCAATTTCTATACTTTGAATGATATAGACTTTGTAAATGAAAAGAACAGAAGAAACTATAAAAAAAAACTTTGTTTCAATTTGTTAAATGAAAATGCAGATCTTAATATTGAGAAAAACCCATTCCTGAAATGCAGATTTTTTCTTTGGCCTAATTATAGATTAGAAGATTTAGCTTGTATGAATCGCTATTGGTTTGATACGCAAAAGGGTATTCATTTTAGTATGTTAAAGATACATATGTATCCACAATTATAGAATTACGCAATTTATCATTTATTATAGATTAACCAATTTATGTAATGAAGAACCCTTTTTAAAAAAAGAAGAATGTAGTGTACGTGTATACTTTGTTTCATTTACATAAAAGATAGCTATTTCATAGTCTATTCAATTCACTTTCTACGTAAATAGATGCTAATTGTTTCCTTACTAACATAACATATTATACTTCCTATCCAAATCAAATTTTGGATTTGATTTGGATGGAGGAACAAAGTAATATATGAATAACTCATAAGAATAACTTGAATAACTAAAAAAGTATCTATTGAAAATATTACAAATTAAATAATTCATCACTTCAACAAATTGTAATAAACAAAATAAATGACCTCAGCTATTTCTTAGTAATTGAAACAATGAAAGAAAAAACCAAGGAGAGTATAAAAATTACTTTATTTTATTTATATTTATGATCAAAAGTATATTTAGTTCCATTATTTCACAAGAAGAAAAAGAAGTAAAAATAAATTCTATTGAATTCCAAGTATTGAGTTTCACCAATAGGATAAGAAGAATAACTTCACATTTGAAATTACACAAAAAAGATTTTCTATCACAAAGAGGTTTACGAAAAATCTTGGGAAAAAGACAACGATTGTTAGGTTATTTATCAAAAAAAAATGAAGTACGTTATAAAAAAGTAATTAATCAATTAGGTATTCGAGAATTAAAAACACGTTAATGTCATTATTTATTTTTTAGGATGAAATTATTTTCTTTTTATCATTTTATAATAAGTTATAAGTTTCTGAAATAAATTTATGAAATAATAAATTAAGGAATAAAATATATGATTTTACCTAGTACAAGAGACGAGTTAATGATCGTAAATATGGGTCCTCAACATCCCTCAATGCATGGCGTTCTTCGACTGATCATTACTCTCGACGGGGAAAATGTTATTAATTGCGAACCTATATTGGGCTATTTACACAGGGGAATGGAAAAGATAGCGGAAAATCGAACAATTATACAATATCTCCCTTATGTAACACGATGGGATTATTTAGCTACTATGTTCACCGAAGCAATAACAGTAAATGCACCAGAACAGTTAGAAAATGTTCAAGTACCTCAAAGAGCTAGCTATATCAGGATAATCATGTTGGAATTGAGTCGCATCGCTTCTCATTTGTTATGGCTTGGACCTTTTATGGCGGATATCGGTGCACAGACTCCCTTTTTCTATATTTTCCGAGAACGAGAATTGATATACGATTTATTTGAAGCTGCTACAGGTATGCGAATGATGCATAATTATTTTCGCATTGGAGGCGTAGCTTCGGATTTACCTTATGGATGGTTAGATAAATGTTTAGATTTTTGTAATTATTTTCTACGAGGAATTGTTGAATATGAAAAACTTATTACGCATAATCCTATTTTTTTGGAACGAGTTGAAGGAATAGGTATTATCAGTGAGGAAGAAGCATTAAATTGGGGTTTATCAGGACCTATGTTACGCGCTTCTGGAATACCCTGGGATCTTCGTAAAATAGATACTTATGAATGTTACAATGAATTCGATTGGGAAGTTCAATGGCAAAAAGAAGGAGATTCATTAGCCCGCTATTTAATACGAATTGGAGAAATGCGAGAATCCATAAAAATAATTCAACAAGCTCTCGAAGGAATTCCTGGGGGACCTTATGAAAATTTAGAAATCCGGCGCTTTGATAAAACGAACACGAGCCTTTTTGAATGGAATGACTTTGATTATAGATTTATAGGTAAAAAACCTTCACCTAATTTTGAATTATCAAAACAAGAACTTTATGTGAGAGTAGAAGCTCCAAAAGGGGAATTAGGGATTTATTTGATAGGAGATAATAGTGTTTTCCCCTGGAGATGGAAAATTCGTTCCCCAGGCTTTATCAATTTGCAAATCCTTCCTGAACTCGTTAAAAAAATGAAATTGGCCGATATCATGACAATATTAGGTAGTATAGATATTATTATGGGAGAAGTCGATCGTTGAAATGATAATTGATACAACAGAAATGCAAACTATCCATTCTTTTTTCCAATTGGAATTTTTAAAAGAAGTCTATGGACTAATATGGATTGTACCTATTTTTACCCTGATATTGGCAATCACTATCGAAGTATTAGTTATTGTTTGGTTAGAGAGAGAGATATCGGCAGCTATACAACAGCGTATTGGACCTGAATACGCGGGTCCTCTGGGTATTCTTCAAGCTATAGCAGATGGGATTAAGCTACTTTTAAAAGAAGATATTTTACCATCTCGAAGTGATATTCGTTTATTTAGTGTCGGACCATCTATAGCAATTATATCTATTCTATTAAGTTATTTAGTAATTCCGTTTGGGTATCGTGTTATTTTAGCGGATTTCAGTATAGGTGTTTTTTTATGGATTGCTTTTTTGAGTATTGCTCCTCTTGGTCTTCTTATGTCAGGGTATGGATCAAATAATAAATATTCTTTTTTAGGTGGTTTACGAGCTGCTGCTCAATCCATTAGTTATGAAATACCATTAACGTTATGTGTTTTATCAATATCTCTACGTGTGATTCGTTAGAATAGTAACTATTCTTTTTCTTTTTTTATAAATAATAAATTCAATATATTGAATAGATATTTATGGATTCAAGATTTATTTAAGTTCTTTACTTAAACTGGATAGTTATATGAGTGAAAAAAAGAACGACCTATTCATTTGTAGTTAAAAAAATGCTCATTCCCTATGTACAAGAATGAAATTTGTGTAAACTTTTTATCCCAAGATCTTTTGAATAATATCTTGAAGCGGATACAAAAAAAATCTCAATTGTATAAATTGTCTACTAAAATCTCTTTTATATTATGGGGGATCAATCAAAAAAAGTAAGTGAGCGGTTAGAAAAACAAAAGTACATAACAGATTCGTAATGAAGATAATGTAAGATATCAAAGATTTTTCTGTACAAAAAGAATCATAATAAGGACTTGAAATTAGTAGAAATTATCAAGAAGTACTTCCTTACGGTTCCAATCTAGAGTATATTTCTGCTCACTTATTGAATAAATAACTATCAAGAACGAATTAATTCTTTATTTTGTAAGGTATTCTTTAAGAAAGAGAAACAGGAAAAAATAAATCAAATGAAGAATAAATAAAAATTCCTACGTTTTGACTATTTTGATTTTGATTCCTATACATAATGTTATAATCATTCTTAGTAATGATAATAAAACAATTATTTATTAATTGCTTACTATAAAAAGATAAAAAGTATTTTATTGAAAAATTAAGTTATTACTAAAAATATACATCTTCATTATAAAGTATGAGATCCATTCGGAAGTATCCTTTTATATAACGGACAGAATTGCATTGGTCGCCCTTTTGATGTTGATATTTATTCTATCTTTGAACAAATACACTTAGAATAGGGAAAATAGTTTATATGAGTTGTTTTGACCATAGAGAAGCCGTATGAGATGAAAATCTCATGTACGGTTTTGAAATAGCGATGATCAAATGAATTTTATCCTCGACTATAATTATCTAACAGTTCAAGTACAGTTGATATAATTGAAGCACAGTCAAAATATGGTTTTTGGGGATGGAATCTATGGCGTCAGCCTATAGGGTTTATTATTTTTATAATTTCTTCTTTAGCTGAATGTGAAAGATTGCCTTTTGATTTACCAGAAGCAGAGGAAGAATTAGTGGCAGGTTATCAAACCGAATATTCAGGTATCAAATATGCTATATTTTATCTTGCTTCTTATTTAAACTTATCAGTTTCTTCATTGTTTGTAACAATTCTCTACTTAGCTGGATGGAATTTACCTATTCTGTACACGTTGATTCCTAATTATGATATTTTTGGAAAAAATAAAATGGGAGAAGTTATCGGAATAACAATCAGTATTGCTATTACGTTAGCTAAATCTTTTTTGTTTCTCTTTATTTCCATCACAACAAGATGGACTTTGCCCAGGATGAGAATGGATCAATTGTTAAATCTTGGATGGAAATTTCTTTTACCTATTTCTCTGGGTAATTTATTATTAACAACTGCTTTCCAACTTGTTTCACTATAACTATTTTGATAAATAAAAAAATTGTTTTCATTTTTCAAAAAATAAGAGAAAGAAACATCCAATTATTGATATATCTTTCTGACATGTTTCCTATGATAACTGGATTCATTAATTATGGCAAACAAACAATACGAACTGTAAGGTATATTGGTCAAAGTTTTATAATTACTTTATCTCACACAAATCGTTTACCTATAACTATTCAATATCCTTATGAAAAATCCATCACAACAGAACGTTTTAGGGGCCGAATTCACTTTGAATTTGATAAATGTATTGCTTGTGAAGTATGTGTCCGTGTATGCCCAATAAACCTACCCGTTGTAGATTGGCAATTGGAAAGAGATATTAAAAAGAAAAAATTGCTTAATTATAGTATTGATTTTGGAATTTGTATATTTTGTGGTAACTGTGTTGAATATTGTCCAACAAATTGTTTATCAATGACTGAAGAATATGAACTTTCTACTTATGATCGTCATGAACTGAATTATAATCAAATTGCTTTAGGTCGATTACCAATTTCAGTAGTTGAGGATTATACAATTGAAACAGTGAAAAATTCCACTCCAATCAAAATATATAAATAGAAATCCATTGATTAAAGAATTTATATTGATTACAAGAATGGATTAGATAAAATCAGAGTAAATAATTCAGTACTATTTTTCTTAGTGAATAACAACAAAAAATAACTAATAAGTAAGTAAATTACTATTTATTTCATTTTTCATTTTACAATTTTATTGGTTTTATAAATAAAAGAACTCTTGATTGGATTTTTTCAAAATTTCTAATATATTTCTTTTTATTTTGATATAATCAAAAAATATTTCAGGTTCAAATAACTTTTAAAAGTAGTATCCACCCCAAACCCTTATTTGTATTTTTTTACATTAATTATATTGTAATTTCAGGCAATTAATCTATCCTAAATAAAAAAAAGCCAAGAGACAATATATAAAATATATAAGTAAATAGTCATTTTCCTCAACTAATTAGTAAGTTCACGAAATAGTGAAAATGATTTCTTTTTTTACCTAATGGATTTACCTGGACCAATACATGATCTTTTTGTACTATTTCTGGGATCAGTTCTTTTATTAGGAAGTCTGGGAGTAGTACTATTTAACAATCCCATTTACTCTGCTTTTTCTTTGGGGTTGGTTCTTATTTGTATATCTTTATTTTATATTTTATCAAATTCTTACTTTATAGCTGCTGCACAACTCCTTATCTATGTAGGAGCTATCAATATTTTAATTATATTTGCTATAATGTTCATGAATGGTTCGGAATATTCTAATAATTCTTATTTTTTTACCTTTGGAAATGGAATAACTTCGTTGATTTGTATAACTATTTTTTTTTCATTGCTAGCTACTATACAAAATACATCTTGGTACGGAATTATTTGGACTACACGATCAAACCAAATTATAGAACAGGATCTCAGAAATAGCATTCAACAAATAGGAATTCATTTATCAACAGATTTTTTTCTTCCATTTGAACTAATTTCTATAATCCTTTTAATTTCTTTGATAGGTGCAATTACTATGGCTCGGCAATAAAGAAGACTTAACCTGGGACAAAATGATTAACATTTCCCATTTTGAATTAGATAACTAATTCTTTTGTTCATCCCTTTTTCAATATTTTAGGGGTAAATTATACATATTTTTTGCAATAACCATTTTACACTTTTGTATAATGACTTTTATTTGTTCTAATCGATTGAATGCTTTTTCCTATTTTAAGAAATAGAAATTAATAAGGAGTTTGCTAATGATGTTTGAATATTTACTTTTTTTGAGTGCCTATTTATTTTCTATAGGTATCTATGGATTGATTACAAGTCGAAATATGGTAAGAGCAATTATGTGTCTTGAGCTTATACTAAATTCGATTAATATGAATCTCGTAACGTTTTCTGATATATTTGATAATTGTCAATTAAAGGGTAACATCTTTTCCATATTTGTTATAGCCATTGCAGCTGCGGAAGCAGCTATTGGGTTGGCTATTGTTTCCTCGATTCATCGTAATAGAAAATCCACTCGTATTAATCAATCTAATCTATTGATTAATTAAGGATAATTATTATATTATTTTTATTCAAAATAGATTAAGATAGGAATTCATAATAATAAGAATAATCTTTTACTAAATTGTGCTATCCACTCTATTTTAAACGATTTTCTAGTCCTATAATTGTTATATTTGTTTTGCTATAGCTATAATAATAACATATTAGTAATTCATTTATGGTTCACTTATTATTTATTAGGTATTAGAATAGATAATTTTTTGATATTTATATTTATATTTAATTGAATATTACACTTGGTCCATCCAATTCTTTGATAATTTTCATTGACATGTAATAATTACATAATTCTATTGACATTTTCTAACTTTTTATCGCAAAAAGATATCAGAATATCTTGATTGTTCAAATTAGCGTTAACCACTGCTTCATCTGGTAAGTTACAAAGATGAATATATATATATATATATATATATAATATATAATCCTAATCATATCATTATGATAGTTCTTTTTTCTATCATTTTTGTAATTTATTTTTCCTTTTTATTTGTGAAATTTACCAGATCGAAGATTTTTATGTTAAAAATCCAATTTTATAAATACCATGTCACATTCAGTCAAAATTTATGATACCTGTATAGGATGTACTCAGTGTGTACGAGCTTGTCCCACAGATGTATTAGAAATGATACCTTGGGACGGGTGTAAAGCTAAACAAATTGCTTCTGCACCAAGAACAGAGGACTGTGTTGGTTGTAAAAGATGTGAATCCGCTTGCCCAACAGATTTTTTGAGTGTCCGTGTTTATTTAGGATCGGAAACAACTCGAAGTATGGCTCTACCTTATTGATCTATTAAAAATAAAAAAGCTTTAATTAAATAATTAAATAAAAAAGCCTGTACTTGATAAAATCTATTTATCGAGCACGGGCTTTTCTGATCAGAATCAGAAATGCATTTTTTCTTTCTTTATCACCTTATCATGAGTTATTTTCCTTGGTTAACAATACTTGTTATTTTTCCTATATTTGCGGGTTCTCTAATTTTCTTATTTCCACAGAGAGGAAATAAGGTGCATAAATGGTATGCAATATGCATATGTTTAGTAGAACTTCTTCTAATGACTTATGTTTTTTGTTATCATTTCCAATTAGATGATTCATTAATACAATTAAAGGAAGATTCAAAATGGATAGATATTTTTGATTTTCATTGGAGACTTGGAATTGATGGACTTTCGATAGGACCCATTTTATTGACAGGATTTATCACTACTTTAGCTACTCTAGCGGCTTGGCCAGTGACTCGAAATGCGCGATTATTTTATTTTTTAATGCTAGCAATGTACAGTGGTCAAATAGGTTTATTTTCTTCTCGAGATCTTTTACTTTTTTTTATTATGTGGGAGTTAGAATTAATTCCTGTTTACTTACTTTTATCTATGTGGGGAGGAAAAAAACGTCTTTATTCAGCTACAAAATTTATTTTATATACTGCAGGGGGTTCCCTTTTTTTCTTAATGGGAGTTTTTGGTATGAGTATATATGGGTCCAATGAACCAACATTAGATTTTGAAAGATTAATTAATCAATCTTATCCTGTAGGATTGGAAATACTATTGTATTTTGGTTTTCTAATTGCTTATGGTGTCAAATTACCAATTATACCTTTACATACATGGTTACCTGATACTCATGGAGAAGCACATTACAGTACATGTATGCTTTTAGCTGGAATCCTATTAAAAATGGGAGCATATGGATTAATTCGAATTAACATGGAATTATTACCTCACGCTCATTACGTATTCTCTCCCTGGTTGGTAATAATAGGTACGGCACAAATAATATATGCAGCTTCAACTTCTCTTGGTCAAGGCAATTTTAAAAAAAGAATAGCTTATTCATCTGTATCTCATATGGGTTTCATAATTGTAGGAGTTGGTTCTATAACCAATATGGGACTTAATGGAGCTATTTTACAAATGCTTTCTCATGGATTTATTGGTGCTACACTTTTTTTCTTAGCCGGAACGAGTTGTGATAGAATGTATCTTGTTTATCTCGAACAAATGGGAGGAGTATCTATTTATATGCCAAAAAGATTTACTATGTTTAGTAGTTTTGCAATGGCTTCTCTTGCTTTGCCAGGAATGAGTGGTTTTTTTGCAGAATTAGTAGTCTTTTTTGGACTAATCACTAGTCAAAAATATTTGTTAATACCAAAAATAGGAATTACTTTTGTAATGGCGATTGGAATGATATTAACTCCCATTTATTTATTATCCATGTTACGTCAAATTTTCTATGGATACAAGTTATTGAATTTTTCAAAGTCTACATTTTTTGACTCTGGACCCCGAGAACTCTTTATTTCCATTTGTATTTTTTTACCAATAATAGGAATCGGCATGTATCCGGATTTTGTTCTTTCCCTATCGATTGACAAGGTACAAGCCATAGTATTAAATTATTACTATTAATTACATGTCTAATGCTTGAGTTTTATTACGGAATTTTCATCTTTTTTGTTATTTCATTGAACTAGTTGTTTTTATTGCATAATAAACAAGAAAGAAAAGATACGGAAAATCAAATATGAATCCAATTTAGGGGTATATCGTATTTTTGAGAACCATTTGAATCAATCAATAGTTCAGTCAAATGGTTCTCAAAAATGGCAACAAAACTGTTAGTAAATAGAAATATATGCTCTTATTTTATGTATTTCCATTGAGTGAGTCAATTTTGTAGTAACGTAAATGACCCATAACTATGTAGACCTATTTCTAATAAATTGATACCAAAATAGCATATCCAAATTATAAGGAATCCCATAAACGCAACAAGTGCCGAATTGATACCTTTCCAATTATTATTTTTTCTAGTATGTAAATAAATTGCAAATGTAGCCCAAGTAATAAATGCCCAAGTTTCTTTTGGATCCCAGTTCCAATAGGACCCCCATGCCTCATTAGCCCATACTGCTCCACATAGAATACCTATAGTTAAAAAAATGAACCCAAGACTAATGAAACGATAACTCCAATAATCTAAACGCTCAGTTATTTGATATTTGTGATAATTTAAAAGTGAAGAAACGGAAACCTTTTTAAAAACTTCAGAATTAATCTGAAGTTTTTTTCTAAATTGAATGACTAGAAAGGAAACTGATAATAATGATCCACATAAAAGAGTTGCATAACTTAATAACATCATACTTACATGCATCATTAACCAATGAGATTGGAGAGCAGGTACTAAAATTGTGGATTGGTGCATTCCTTTGAAAAGACTTGATGTAGAAAAGCTTTGAATACAAATGATACTTGGGGCAATTATTGTACTTAAATAGGTTTTACTATTTTGTTTTTGTATCTTTTGAATTAGATAAATAATGGCCAAACTAAATGAAAGAAACATTAATGACTCATACAGATTGCTTAATGGTAAATGTTCTAAAGAAATCCAACGAAAAAACAATAATCCAAATATAGATAAAAAAAGGGATATCATGCCCCTTTCTGATGAATTATTTAATATCTCTATTTCAAATAAGGTCATCATTTGAATCAGAATAACAATTGCAATAGTTGAAAAAGAGATATGAGTTAATATATGTTCTAAAGTGGAAGATATCATAAAAAGGAAATTACAGTTCTTTTATAGTTATAATATTTTATATATTTTGATTTGATATATTATATATTCTATTGAATATTATATTTAGATTATATGCCGCTACTCGGACTCGAACCGAGATGCTTTAGCACTGCTTCCTAAGAGCAGCGTGTTTACCAATTTCACCATAGCGGCTTTCTTGAACTAAGAATAATTAATTTCTCATAAATCGTCAAGATTCTGTATATATAATTATTTTCTATTAATATTATCATGGGCTTTCTTCTATTCTCTATATAGAATAAAATTCCAATTTATAGAATAGTTAATTAAAAGCGTTTTTCCTTAAAAAATAAATTCTTTATGTTTTCTATTCATTTGAATTTATTTTGATCGACATAGAGCAAAATACTGATAACAAATTCTATTTTATTTTATAAAATTATTTATTATACATTATACAATAGAATAGAAAAAGAAAAACCTTTTTCTATTCTATTGTATAATTATTTTAATAAAATAGCAGTATTTACTAAAAAACTTATATCATTTATGGATTTTCATAAAAACCTTATAGAAATATCATTTTCTTGAACAATTTATTTATTTGTTTTTTTGTTGTACAAAAAAGCTTTTTGAATATCCAGTAGAAATGGATTTTGCTAAAGAAAAAGCCTTTACTGCAGCGAAATAACCTTCTTTTTTCCAAATATTTTGGCGAATACGCTTCTTTGACCTAGAACAACGTTTTTTTGGAACGGCCATTTTAAAAGTAATAATTTTTTCTCGTTGTATGTGAAACACATCTTATTTCTTTTTACATTGTTCAAATTCTTTTTTTGTTACGCATGATTCATTTTTTAGTCGTTTTTACTATTTATACTTTATTTCATGCAATTGGGACGTAAACAAAAAAGTTTTATTTTATTGCATAATTTGAAGTATTCTAACATTGCTATAAACCCCATTCTAGATAAAAGGATTCAAATGATCAATTATATTTCATTTAACATATAATTTATTTATTTATTATACTCAAATAAAGCATGATTTTATAATCATGAGTGAGTCAAAAATGAGTGTAAATAAGTATTAGTGAGTTAAGAATGAGTGTAAATGTAAAGTATAATATAAAAATATCTATTTTAATTTCAATTTATTATGAAACATTTCTTTTTATAAAATATATATATATATCTTTATGGAACATACATATCAATACGCGTGGATAATACCCTTTATTCCACTTCCAGTTACTATTTTAATAGGATTAGGACTTTTAATTTTTCCAAAAGTAACGAAAAGTATTCGTCGCATATGGGCTTTTAATAGTGTCTTACTATTAAGTATAGCTATGGTATTCTCGGTAAGTATTTCTATTTACCAAATAAATCGAAGTTTTATTTATCAATATTTATGGTCGTGGTTGATTCATAATGATTTTTCATTAGAGTTTGGTTATTTGATTGATCCGCTTACTTCTATTCTTTCACTCTTAATTACTACTGTTGGGATTCTGGTTCTTATTTATAGTGACAATTATATGTATCATGATCAAGGATATTTGCGATTTTTTGCTTATCTCAGCTTTTTCAATAGCTCTATGTTGGGATTAGTTACTAGTTCTAATTTAATACAAATTTATATTTTTTGGGAACTAGTTGGAATGAGTTCCTATTTATTAATAGGTTTTTGGTTTACACGACCAATTGCAGCAAGTGCTTGTCAAAAGGCTTTTGTAACTAATCGTATAGGAGATTTTGGTTTATTATTAGGAATAATAGGATTTTATTGGATAACAGGTAGCGTAGAATTTCGCTATTTATTTAAGATAACTGATAATTTAATACAAACTAATGGAGTCAATCCTTTATTTACTACTTTGTGTGCTTCTTTATTATTCTTAGGTGCGGTTGCTAAATCTGCACAATTTCCCCTTCATGTATGGTTACCTGATGCTATGGAGGGTCCCACTCCTATTTCAGCCCTTATACATGCTGCTACTATGGTAGCGGCAGGAATTTTTTTGGTAGCTCGACTTACTCCTCTTTTTATATCTATACCTTATATCATGAATATTATTTCTTTTATAGGGGTATTAACACTACTATTAGGAGCTACTTTGGCTCTTGCTCAAAGAGACATTAAAAGAAGCTTAGCTTATTCCACAATGTCTCAATTGGGTTATATGATGTTAGCTCTAGGTATAGGTTCTTATAGAGCTGCTTTATTTCATTTAATTACTCATGCTTATTCAAAGGCTTTATTGTTTTTGGGATCTGGATCTATTATTCATTCAATGGAACCTGTTGTTGGCTATTCACCAGAAAAAAGTCAGAATCTTTTTCTTATGGGTGGTTTACAAAAATATGTTCCAATTACAAGAATTGCATTCTTAGTTGGTACATTTTCCCTTTGTGGCATTCCACCCTTTGCTTGTTTTTGGTCTAAAGACGAAATACTAAATGATAGTTGGTTGTATTCATCATCCTTTGCAATAATAGCTTGTTTCACCGCAGGATTAACTGGTTTTTATATGTTTAGGGTGTATTTACTTACTTTTGATGGTTACTTACGTGTTAATTTTCAAGATTATAGTAGTAGTAAAAAAAATTATTTTTCATCAATCTCTTTATGGGGGAAAAAAAAATATAATGATGTTCATAAATCTTTTTTTTCATCACCAATAAATAATAGAATTTCCTTTTTTTCACACAAATTATTTAAAATTCATAATAGATTAGATAGAATACTCGACTTTAATAATTACGTTAGAAAAAGGGATACTTTGATATATCCTTATGAATCGGATAATCTTATGTTATTTCCTCTTTCGATATTAGTTTTATTTACTTTGTTTGTTGGATTACTAGGAATACCTTTTTCTCAAGAGGATATATTATCAAAATGGTTAACCCCATTAACAGATGTTTTTTATCAAAATTTTGAGCATTCTTTAAATAATGACGAATTTTTACAAAATGCAATTTTTTCACTAAGTATTGCACTTTTTGGATTAATCATAGCTTATATTTTTTATGGATCTGCTTATTCTTTCTTTAAAATTTTGTATTTTATTAATTTTTTTGTAACAAGCTGTTCTAAAAAGGTTTTCTTAAACAAAATAACCAATTGGATATATAATTGGTCATATAATCGTGGTTATATAGATCTTTTTTATATGCGAATTTTCACCTTTAGTATAAGAAGGCTAACTGAATTAACTGATTTTTTTGATAAATATATAATTGATGGAATAACAAATGGAGTTGGTGTTGCCAGCTTTTTTATAGGAGAAGGGATTAAATATATAGGTGGTGGACGCATATCTTCTTATTTATTTTTTTATTTTTCTTATGTATCACTATTTCTAATAATAAGATTCTTCGGAGACTAATTTGTCTATATGGAGTTCGATCCTTTCTGAAAAAGTGGCTAAACTAGGTAGATATGTAAAAGACATTTTTGGTTTTCCATCACTTTTTGATGGATAAAAAAAATATTGTGACATTTCATTTCGTATAGCATTTTCAAATTGATCCTTTTTTATTTTGATATAGCGCAATGGGCGATTCCATCGTTGATAATCGAAAAGAAAAGTAATGAAAGGTTTTTCAAACCAGAAAAGAATCTTTTCCTTTTGTTCTTCTGTAACTAATTCCCCATTATATTGATACCCATTAAGATACGAATCTTCGTAAACTGGTCTATCTTTATAGCATGTCCCTTTTGTTTTTTC